GCAGTAATCAAAAACACTTTTTGAATTATGGATCCACTAATCAAAATTCAATGCGTAATTTTAGCATTCAAGGGATATTCCTGAATAATCTTATTTTTCAGTTATTGAACCTTTTCATTTTACCAAGTTCAATGTTAGTCAGATTAGTCAACATTTATATGTTTCGATGCAACAACCAATTTTTATTTCTAACAAGTAGTTTTGTTGGTTGGTTAATTGGTCACATTTTATTCATGAAATGGGTTGGATTGGTATTAGTCTGGATACAGAAAAATAATTCTATTAAATCTAATGTACTTATTCGAAAAAATAAGTACATTATGTACTTATTGAGAAATTGGATGTCTCGAATCTTTATTATTTTTTTATTTATTTCCTCAATATACTATTTGGGTAGAACACCGCTGCCTATTTTTATTTTCAATAAAAAACTGTCAGAAATTCAAGAAAGGGGTGAAATTGATAACAAAATAGGTGTAGAAACAACTTCCAAAACGAAGGTAACTAAACAAGAACAAAAAAAATCCAACATAGAATATCTTTGTACTTCTCTTGTAGAAAATATTATTAGTGCTTCTCTTTTTGCGAATGACGGAGAGTTCCAAATTTATGAAAGCGAGGAGAAAGATATCTTTCGATTGGAAAAACCTATTCTAAATATTCTTTTCGATTATAAACGATTCCATCGTCCTTTGCGATATATAAAAAATGATCAATTTGAAAATCCTGTAAAAGATGAAATGTCCCAATTCTTTTTTCATACATGTCAAAGTGATGCAAAAGAAAGAATATCTTTTACGTATCCACCCAGTTTATCAACTTTTCTTGAAATGATGCAAAGAAAGACGTCTCTTTTCACAACAGAAAAACTCTCCTATGATGAATTGGATAATCGTTGGCGTTATATTAATGAACAAAAAAAAAATAACCTAAGTAATCAATTTCTAAATAGGGCCGAAGCTCTAGATAAAGAATTTTTTGCTTTTGATGTACTCGAAAAAAAGATTAGATTATGGAATGAGGAAACTAAAAAATATTTACCTAAAATATATGATCCTTTCTTGAACGGACCCTATCGGGGACGAATCAAAAAAAGTTTTTTATTCAATAAAACTTACACAAAAAACGACATTTGGATAAATAAGATTCACGCCATCCTTCTTAATACTAATACTTATTATCCAGACAAAATAGATAGATTTAATAAAAAATCATTATCAAATGAAATTCGTTTTTTTGTTAACTTGATCAATGAATTTTCTGGAAAATCAGTATCGAAACTAAATTTCAATTCTAACATAATTTATTTTTTTCGAGAAGATGAAAACAAGGATTCCGAAGCTAAAAAAATGAAATTGATATTCGACGCAGTTCTAATTGATGCGTTATTCGACGCATTTCTAACTGTAGCTGAAACTGAAATTGATGAGAACAATAAAACTATAAAATGTATTGAAATAAAAGAAAACAGTAAAAAAGTTCCTCGATGGTCATACAAATTCATTGACGAAGTAGACCAGCTGGAAAGCGCAAAAGAAGATTCTGAGATTCGTTCAAGAAAAGCCAAACGTGTAGTAATTTATACTGCGGATACTGATAATTCTGATGAAAAAACTGAATTAGCTTTAATAGATTTTTCACCACAACCAGATTTTAGGCGAGACATAATCAAAGGATCTAGCCGCGCTCAAAGACGTAAAACTATTAATTTGAAAATCTTTCAAACAGGTCCACATTCTCCTCTTTTTATGGACAAAACTGACAAACCCTTTTTCTTTTCTTTTGAAATTTTCGATCTAATCAAAATATTTTTTAGAAATTGTACGGTGAAAAATCAAAATACAGAATTGCAAATTTTGGATTCGAAAGATTATAAAGAGGAAACGAAACAAGATATTAAGCAAAAAGAGGACATAAAACGTATACAAATAGCGGAAGCCTGGGAGAACATACTATACGGTCAAGCAATAAGAGCTTTTTTATTAATAACTCAAAAAATGATTAGAAAATATATTGTATTCCCCTCATTGATAATAACTAAAAATATCGTTCGTATACTCTTATTTCAATCTCCCGAATGGTCAGCGGATTTTAAGGATTGGAATAGAGAAATGTATATTAAATGCACCTATAATGGCGTTCCATTATCCGAAACAGAATTTCCAAAAAACTGGCTAAATGAGGGTCTTCAAATAAAGGTCCTTTTTCCTTTTCGTCTGAAACCTTGGCACAGATATAGATCTAAACTACGACCCCCTCAAAAAGAAAAGGATCCAATGAAAAAAAAAGTGAAAAAAAAACCGGATTTGTTCTTTTTAACAGTTTTCGGAGCGGAAGTAGAATTTCCCTTTTCTCCCTCTCCCCGAAACCGAGGTTCGTTTTTTGATCCCGATTTTTTTGATCTCATTTTTAAAGAACTAAAAAAAAAAAAAAAAAATTTTCTAAATATCCCAAAAGAAACAGAACAATCGATCATTCAAAGTATTCTCAAAAAGATTCTATTTATAAAAGAAGAAATATCATTATCAAATCTTTTATTTATATTTGGATTGAGAAAAATATCTGAATTGAATGAAATTAAAAAAGATTCAACAAAAACTAAGAGTAATCCAATGATTTACGAATCCACTATTCCAATTCAATCTATTAATTGGACAGACTGTTCATTGACAGAAAAAAAAATAAAAGATCTGAATGATAGAACAAAGAAAATGATAAAACAAATAAATAATTTTCAAAAAGACAAGAAATATGATGATAAAAAATTAAAATTACAAAAAAATATTTGGCAGATATTACAAAAACGAAATACTCGATTATTCCGCAAATCATATTTTTTTTTTAAATTTTTCATAGAAAGGGTTTATATATATTTTTTTCTATGTATCATTAATATTCCTAGAATCAATGTACAACTTTTTCTTGAATCAACAAAAAAAATTCTTAATATCTACAATAATAATAATGAAACAAATGAAGAAAGAAAAAGAAGTGATAAAAAAAATAAAAGTATAATTCACTTTATTTCTACTATAAAAAATTCAAATTATAATATTAGAAATAATAATTCACAGAATTTTTGGGACGTATCCTCTTTGTCACAAGCATATGTATTTTACAAATTATCACAAATTAATTTATATAAGTATAAATTACGATCCCTTTTTGAAGATCAAGGAACACCTCTTTTTCTTAAGAATGAAATAAAGGATTATTTTTTTGGAGTACAAGGAAAATTTCATTCCAAATTAAAACATAAGAGCGCTCCCAATTCTGTAATGAATCAATGGACAAATTGGTTAAAAGGTTATTATCAATACGATTTATCTCAGAATGAATGGTCTAGATTAGTATCCAAAAAATGGCGAAATAAAATGAATGAACACGATGTGACTCAGAATAAAGATTTAACCAAATATGATTCATCTGAAAAAAACGGATTAATTCTTTATAAAAAAGAAGAAATAGATTCATTAACAAATAAAAAAAAAATGAAAAAACAATATGAGTATGATCTTTTATCATATAAATCTATTAATTATGCAGACTCATATATTTATGGATATAGAGCGTCATTACAAGCAAATAATAACCGAGCGATTTCTTCTAATTGCAACGTGCGTAAAAATAAAAAATGGGATATGATGGATGAGATTCCTATCAAGAATTATCTATTAGAAGATTCTATTCTAGATATGCAAAAAAATCTGGATAGAAAATGCTTTGATTGGAGAATTTTGAATTTTGGTTTTAGAAATAAAGTGCATTTGGGGGGTTCAATCAATACCAATTATTATTTTACGCTTCATCAAGGAATCAACCTCTTCAAAAAAACAAAAAACCTTTTTGATTGGATGGGAATGAATGTAGAAATACTAAATAAAAATAATTCTATAGCGAATCGGGAATTTTTTTTCTTCTCTAAAATGTTTATTTTTTATAATGCATATACGAGTAACCCATGGATCATACCAATCAAATTGCTTTTTTTCAATTTGAATATAAATAAAAATGTTAGTGAAAAAGAAAAATATCTTGAATTAGAGTTAGAGCCTCAAAATAAAGCAAAAACCGAATCTGCAAGTCAACTAAATCTTGAAACATCCCTCTCAAAGAAAGAAGAAAAAGATGTTAAAGAAGATTCTGCAGGATCCGACATAAAAAACGATGAAAAAAAAAATAGATACACGAACAGCTTCGAACTAGAACTTAATTCCTTGATAAACAGGTATTTTCTTTTTCAACTATACTGGCCTACTTTCGTAAATGAAAAAATAATGAAAAATATCCAAATATATTGTCTCCTGCTTAGACAGAAAAATATAAAAGAAATTGCTGTAGCCTCTATTCAAAGAGGAGAACTAAGTCTAGATATTATGAAAATTCAGAAGGATTTCAGTCTTCTAGATACAGAATTGAATAAAAATACGAAATTGATGAAAAAAGGAATATTTAGTATCGAACCAATTCGTCTGTCTAGAAAAAACCATGAAGAATTTAATATGTATCAAACGATAAGCCTTTCGTTGATTCATAAGAGAAAGCACCAATTTAATCAAAGATACCGAGAAAAAAGCTACGTTGATAAGAAAAATTTGGAGAAATCCATTAAGAAATCCATTACAAGAACAAGAGATCAAAAGATGACTGAAAATAAAGAAAAAACAAATTCTAATTTACTTGTTCCTGAAAATATTTTATTCGCTAGACGTCGTAGAGAATTGAGAATTCTAATTTCTTTGAATCCTGGGAATAGAAATAGGGCATTTTACAACGAGAATAATTGCTATCAAGTTTTGGCTACAAGTAAAGGTCTTGATCTTGATAGAGATAAAAAAAAACTAATTAATTTAAAATTATTTCTTTGGCCAAATTATCGATTAGAAGATTTAGCTTGTATTAATCGTTATTGGTTTGATACCAATAATGGCAGCTGTTTCAGTATGATAAGGATACATATGTATCCGCGATTGAAAATTCGTTAATATCTATTTTTTTTTTTCTTTTTTTTTTTTCTATTTCTCGTATATTTCTCGTAACATATCTGATATGTTACGAGAAATAGATACACATAGGCATTGTCTTACCCTCTATTCTGAGGCACGATACTAATTCAATGATATCCTATCAATTAGATCTATAACCGAATCCTTCTTATTTGAAGTCTCCAATTTTGCTTTTGTAAATGCATAAATATAATATTTTTTGTATACCTATTTGAGTTGGGTTGATTAATCAAAATTGATTTGAAAAATGAAATCAGGAACTCTTAAGAAAATGAGAATTCTTGTATATACCAAATTGAAAATAAGTGTCATTATTATTACTGCTCAATAAAAATATTTAGATTCTATAAAAATAAAAAAAAAAGGGGGGGGAAGACAAGCTTTCCATTTTTTATGGTAAAAAAATCATTTATATCCGTTATTTCACAAGAAAAAAAAGAAGAAAACCCGGGATCAATTGAATTTCAAGTATTCAATTTCACCAATAAGATACGAAGACTTACTTCGCATTTGAAATTGCACAGAAAAGACTATTTATCTCAAAGGGGTTTACGTAAAATTCTGGGAAAACGGAAACGACTCCTGTCTTATTTGTCAAAGAAAAATGGAATACGTTATAAAAAATTAATTAATCAGTTAAATATTCGGGAGCCACAAACTAATTAATTTGAAGAGTCATTTTGAATTATTTGATTTATTAGATCTTGAATTTTGATGAACTCATTTTTTTGTTTTAAGCAATTCATGGAAGAATGAATCGAGGAAAAACCTATGAATGCCCCAACTACAAGAAAAGACCTCATGATAGTCAATATGGGTCCTCACCATCCATCAATGCATGGTGTTCTTCGACTTATTGTTACTTTAGATGGTGAGGATGTTATTGATTGTGAACCAATATTGGGTTATTTACATAGAGGGATGGAAAAAATTGCGGAAAATCGAACAATTGTACAATATCTCCCTTATGTAACACGGTGGGATTATTTAGCTACTATGTTCACAGAAGCAATAACCGTAAACGGACCGGAACAATTAGGAAATATTCAAGTACCTAAAAGAGCCAGCTATATTCGAGTAATTATGTTGGAGTTGAGTCGTATAGCTTCTCACCTACTATGGCTGGGACCCTTTATGGCAGATATTGGTGCACAAACCCCTTTCTTCTATATTTTCAGAGAAAGAGAATTAATATATGATCTATTCGAAGCTGCCACAGGTATGAGAATGATGCATAATTTTTTTCGTATCGGAGGGGTAGCGGCTGATCTACCTCATGGCTGGATAGATAAATGTTTGGATTTCTGCGATTTTTTTTTAACAAGGGTTGTTGAATATCAAAAACTTATTACGCAAAATCCTATTTTTTTAGAACGGGTTGAGGGAGTAGGCGTTGTTGGTGGAGAGGAAGTAATAAATTGGGGTTTATCGGGACCAATGCTTCGGGCTTCCGGAATACAATGGGATCTACGTAAAGTTGATCATTATGAATGTTACGAGGAATTTGATTGGGAAGTTCAATGGCAAAAAGAAGGAGATTCATTAGCTCGTTATTTAGTACGAATTGGTGAAATGGTAGAATCCATAAAAATTATTCAACAGGCTCTGGAAGGAATTCCGGGAGGGCCCTATGAGAATTTAGAAATCCGCTGCTTTGATAGAGAAAGGGATCCAGAATGGAATGATTTTGAATATCGATTCATTAGTAAAAAGCCGTCTCCGACTTTTGAATTACCAAAACAAGAACTTTATGTGAGAGTTGAAGCCCCGAAGGGAGAATTAGGAATTTTTCTAATAGGAGATCAGAATGGTTTTCCTTGGAGATGGAAAATTCGCCCCCCCGGTTTTATCAATTTGCAAATTCTTCCTCAGTTAGTTAAAAGAATGAAATTGGCTGATATTATGACAATATTAGGTAGCATAGATATCATTATGGGAGAAGTTGATCGTTGAAATGATAATTGATACAACAGAAGTACAAGATATCAATTCTTTTTCCAGATTGGAATCTTTAAAAGAGGTCTATGGAATTATATGGATACTTGTCCCTATTTTGACTCTTGTATTGGGAATCACAATAGGTGTACTAGTGATTGTATGGTTAGAAAGAGAAATATCTGCAGGGATACAACAGCGTATTGGACCTGAATACGCCGGTCCTTTGGGAGTTCTTCAAGCTCTAGCAGATGGAACAAAACTACTTTTCAAAGAGAATCTTATTCCATCTAGGGGAGATATTCGTTTATTCAGTATTGGACCATCCATATCAGTCATATCAATTCTAGTAAGCTATTCAGTAATTCCTTTTGGCTATAACTTTGTTTTAGCAGATCTCAATATCGGTGTTTTTTTATGGATTGCTATTTCGAGTATTGCTCCCATTGGACTTCTTATGTCAGGATATGGGTCAAATAATAAATATTCCTTTTTGGGTGGTCTACGGGCTGCTGCTCAATCGATTAGTTATGAAATACCATTAACTCTATGTGTGTTATCAATATCTCTACGTGTGATTCGTTGAGACAGAAACTTTTCCATGCTCCCTTCTTTTCGTCTTTATTTCTTTTCTTCTTTGTAATAAATTTATAGGAAAGGGCTAGAAAAAAAGGAATATCTATCCCGATTTTGGATTCTCATTATTTTTATTCGGAATTTGGATTGATGAACTAAATCAGATAGTTATATGAGTGAAATAAAACAGCTTCTATTTATTCATTATTCATTGATTTACTATTCTAATATTGTATAATTCTATAATATAATATTTGTTACATAATATGCTTTAATTATGAATTTAATGAAATGGAAATTCAATATCAATATATTTAGGAATCAAATTATTTAGTAATAAAAAAAATGAAATAAAATAGATATATATCTCGAGATATCTATTTTATTTTGAATATATAATATTTCTATATATATTTATTTAAAAATATAATAATAATAAATTCAATAAATTTAATATTAATATTAAATCATTTGAAATTCTTATTCTTTTAATATATTATTCTATTTTTTTTTTTATTTTAATATTATTAAATATAGATATATATATATAGATATAGAATTAATATAAAATTAATATAATATGATTTGAATTTCATTTGAATCCGCAGTAAAAATATTGAGTCTCATTTTCTATGTATAAGAATTAAATGGAAAAAAAAATTATAAGCGGAGGAAAGTGTTTACCCCAAAATTGGTTGATTAGTCATCCTGTTTTGAAGCGGGCTCAAAAGACCAACCTTATTGAGTTTTCACTATCGTTTGTATGAATTACCATACGTGTATTACCATAAGGGGAGATTGATAAAAAATGCGTGGATGGTTAGAAACACCAAGATACACAAAGGATTAGTAATGGAGATTATGTAAATTCTCCAAAAGAGCATTTCCGCATAATATAAAAAGAATAAAAATTGGGGCTTTCAGTTGGTAGAAAAAATAAAGCAGTACTCCCCAAAATTCCGATCCAGAGTATGCTCCTATCCACTCATTAAATAAATAACTATCAGAAACGAAATAATCCTTTAATTTTTATTTTTAGTCCCCTTTTTTTGTTTTGCACATAAAAAAAAGAAGAATAGGAACGAAAAAAAAAACAAGAGGGATCCCTTTGGATTCTTTCTTATATCCATATTCAAGGAAATACAATTTATGTCATAATTTATAAACTAGTGTCGAATTTTTTTACGTAATCGAAAACGACAGGTTATTGAGAACTCTAAAGGAGTATTTTATTGAATTGAAGAATTCAATTATTACTCAACAAATTAAAAAATTTAAGGGATAAGATCAATTCCGAAGTACCTTTTTTGTATTTATTATTATAACTTATTATAACAGACAGAATTCAATTGGTCTAATTCAGGACCGTCCAATATATTTGAATCCTATCTATCCTAGGGATATATCAAGATAAATAACCGGCCCGGTTCTCTTACATTTATTTATGGCCTTTGAGGAGCCGTATGAGGTGAAAATCTCATGTACGGTTCTGTAATAGCGATGGGAACAGTAATGTTATCACCGACTAGGATTATCTAACAGTTTAAGTACAGTTGATATAGTTGATGCGCAATCGAAATATGGTGTTTGGGGATGGAATTTATGGCGTCAACCTATAGGTTTTATCATTTTTCTAATTTCTTCCCTAGCGGAGTGTGAAAGATTACCTTTTGATTTACCAGAAGCAGAAGAAGAATTAGTAGCAGGTTATCAAACCGAATATTCGGGTATAAAATTTGGTTTATTTTACGTTGCTTCCTATTTAAACTTATTAGTTTCTTCCTTATTTGTAACAGTTCTTTACTTGGGCGGTTGGAATATCTCTATTCCATACATATTTGTTTCTGAGCTTTTTGAAATAAATAAAACATGTGGAGTTTTTGGAATTACAATTGGTATCTTTATTACATTAGCTAAAACTTATTTGTTCTTGTTCCTTTCTATCACAACAAGATGGACTTTGCCTAGGCTAAGAATGGATCAATTATTAAATCTTGGATGGAAATTTCTTTTACCTATTTCTCTGGGTAATCTATTATTAACAACTTCGTTTCGACTATTTTCACTGTAAAAGATTGATATTCAATATTCAGAACTTGTCTCAAACAAGAGAAAGAAACAAAATCAAAAAATATTCATAGATATTCACGATATGTTCCTTATGGTAACTGGGTTCATGAATTATGGTCAACAAACAGTACGAGCTGCAAGGTACATTGGTCAAAGTTTCATGATTACCTTAGCCCACGCAAATCGTTTACCTGTAACTATTCAATATCCTTATGAAAAATTAATAACATCGGAACGTTTCCGCGGTCGAATCCATTTTGAATTTGATAAGTGCATTGCTTGTGAAGTATGTGTTCGTGTATGTCCTATAGATCTACCCGTTGTTGATTGGAAACTGGAAACTGATATTCGAAAGAAACGATTGCTTAATTACAGTATTGATTTCGGGATCTGTATATTTTGTGGTAACTGCGTTGAGTATTGTCCAACAAATTGTTTATCAATGACTGAAGAATATGAACTTTCGACTTTTGATCGTCACGAATTGAATTATAATCAAATTGCTTTGGGCCGTTTACCAATATCAGTACTTGATGATTATACAATTCGAACAATTCAATTCAAATAAAACTTTTTTTTTTAGAATTTCTATTTAGATTTATATTAGATTTATATAATTTTATTAATATATTTTATGATTTCGAAATTGTTTCGAATACTCGTTCGTATAAAGAATTCGATTAGTCCTATAACTGTACCTAGATGAATTCACACTCCTTAGGATTGAATTCAATTAGGAATTTACTATATAAAATTTTTTCCTGGTTGTATCAATAAAGTCATGAAATTTCAATTTATTTATCTTTTATTTTACATCTAATGGATTTACCTGAACCGATACATGATTTTCTTTTAATCTTTCTGGGATCAGGTCTTGTATTAGGAAGTCTAGGAGTAGTATTATTTACCAACCCAATTTTTTCTGCCTTTTCGTTGGGGCTGGTTCTTGTTTGTATATCTTTATTCTATATTTTATCAAACTCCCATTTTGTAGCTGCAGCACAGCTACTTATTTACGTAGGAGCTATAAACGTTTTAATCATATTTGCTGTGATGTTCATAAACGGTTCAGAATATTACCAAGATTTTCATCTTTGGACCGTCGGGGATGGAGTTACTTTGGTGGTTTGTACAAGTATTTTTGTTTCACTAATAACTACTATTCCAGATATATCATGGTACGGGATTATTTGGACTACAAGATCAAATCAGATTATAGAGCAAGATTTGATAAATAATAGTCAACAAATTGGAATTCATTTATCAACAGATTTTTTTCTTCCATTTGAACTCATTTCAATAATTCTTTTAGCTGCTTTGATAGGTGCAATTGTCGTGGCTCGCCAGTAAGAATAGAACTAGTAATATCAATCTAAATTCCATTTTTGTTCTATTTATTTTATCTCCATTTCCTTTGAATTTTCCACGTGAATGGGAAAGTGCAAGATTTTTGATGTTTAAAAGAATTTGATTTGATTATTCGACTTATTACCAATATCTTCTTTTGGTCTGTACTTGTTATATTCTCTAGTCAATCAAATCCGGTGAAGTGTTGTTCATATTGAAATGAATCAAAATTGATAAGGAGTTGGTCAATGATGCTCGAACATGTACTTGTTTTGAGTGCCTATTTATTTTCTATCGGTATCTACGGATTAATCACAAGCCGAAATATGGTTAGAGCCCTTATGTGTCTTGAACTTATACTGAATGCGGTTAATATAAATTTCGTAGCTTTTTCTGATTTTTTTGATAGTCGCCAATTAAAAGGAAATATTTTTTCCATTTTTGTTATAGCTATCGCAGCCGCTGAAGCAGCTATTGGACCGGCTATTGTTTCGTCAATTTATCGTAACAGAAAATCAACTCGTATCAATCAATCGAATTTGTTGAATAAATAGTATTAATTAGAAAAATTTTAGAAAAATTCGAATTTTGAATATTGAAATTTTTCAATTCCAATTCGCGTGTATGATAACGTATGATCCTCTTTGCGAAAACATAAGAAATCAAAGTATCTTGGCCCCCCGTTATGAATTGATCCAGAGGTAGATTGATTAGAAAAATTCTGGTAAATCATTGATTCATCTGGTGTCGAAATATATGATTCATTTACAAGTTTACTAGATCGAAAATTGTGGATGTTCAAAAATTAATAGAGCCAATGTCTCATTCAGTAAAGATTTATGATACATGTATAGGATGTACTCAATGTGTCCGAGCCTGCCCCACAGATGTATTAGAAATGATACCTTGGGATGGATGTAAAGCTAAGCAAATAGCTTCTGCTCCAAGAACGGAGGACTGTGTTGGTTGTAAGAGGTGTGAATCCGCCTGTCCGACAGATTTCTTGAGTGTTCGAGTTTATTTATGGCATGAAACAACTCGAAGCATGGGTCTAGCTTATTGATACGTTTCAAAAAACCACACACGAATACCTTTTTTTTATTGACAAAAACCCGTACTCAAAGTGAAAACGATTTTTTTTCTTTTCCATTTTGAGCACGGGTTTTTCTGGCCCAAGTGTATCTTATTTTTACCACGAATTTTTTTCCTTGGTTAACAATAGTTGTAGTTTTCCCAATATCCGCGGGTTCCTTAATCTTCTTATTTCCCCATAGAGGAAATAAGGTAATTAGGTGGTATACTATTTTTATATGCTTAATGAATCTCCTTATAACAACCTATGCATTCTGTTATCATTTCCAATTGGACGATCCATTAAGCCAGTTGACGGAGAATTATAAATGGATTCAATTTTTTGATTTTTACTGGAGATTCGGAATAGATGGACTCTCTATAGGTCCTATTTTACTGACGGGATTTATCACCACTTTAGCTACTTTAGCGGCTCAACCGGTTACTCGGGAATCTCGATTATTCCATTTCCTGATGTTAGCAATGTATAGCGGTCAAATAGGATCATTTTCTTCTCGAGACATTTTACTTTTTTTCATCATGTGGGAATTAGAATTAATTCCTGTTTATCTACTTTTATCCATGTGGGGTGGAAAGAAACGTTTGTATTCAGCTACAAAGTTTATTTTGTATACTGCAGGAAGTTCCATTTTTTTATTAATGGGAGTTCTCGGTATCGGTTTATATGGTTCAAACGAACCAACATTAAATTTTGAAACATCAGCTAATCAGTCGTATCCTGTGGCACTGGAAATAATATTCTATATTGGATTTCTTATTGCTTTTGCTGTCAAATCGCCGATTATACCCTTACATACATGGTTACCAGACACCCACGGAGAAGCACATTACAGTACTTGTATGCTTTTAGCCGGAATCCTGTTAAAAATGGGAGCGTATGGATTGGTTCGTATTAATATGGAATTATTACCTCACGCCCATTCTCTATTTTCCCCCTGGTTAATTCTATTAGGCGCAATTCAAATAATCTATGCAGCTTCAACATCTCTTGGTCAGCGTAATTTAAAAAAAAGAATAGCTTATTCCTCCGTATCTCATATGGGTTTCATAATTATAGGAATTTGCTCTATAAGCGATACGGGACTCAACGGAGCCATTTTACAAATCATTTCTCATGGATTTATTGGTGCTGCGCTTTTTTTCTTGGCAGGAACGAGTTATGATAGAATACGTCTTTATTATCTCGACGAAATGGGCGGAATGGCTATTCCAATGCCAAAAATATTCACTGTTTTCAGTATCTTATCGATGGCTTCTCTTGCGTTGCCAGGCATGAGCGGTTTTGTTGCAGAATTGATAGTTTTTTGGGGAATAATTACCAGTCAAAAATATCTTTTAATGACAAAAATACTAATCACTTTTATAATGGCAATTGGAATGATATTAACTCCTATTTATTCATTATCTATGTTACGCCAGATGTTCTATGGATACAAGTTTTTTAATAAACCAAACTCTTTATTTTTTGATTCTGGGCCCCGAGAGTTATTTATTTCGATTTCTATCCTTATACCTGTAATAGGTATTGGTATTTATCCGGATTTCATTTTCTCATTATCAGTTGACAAGGTTGAAGCTATTTTATCTAATTTTTTATAGATAGTTTTCATGAATAAAAGAGAGCAAAAAATCCTATTTTTTTTTTAATAGTGTTCATTCTACAATGAAAAAAAAATCGTTTTAGATTAAGATTAACTTAAAAAAAAATGAATTGGAATTGGAACCGGATACGTTTGGTGTTTGTGAGAACCCCTTGAATCACTCCATTACTTGATTTAAAGGGTTCTCGACGGTTTGGTTTATGCGAAGTTTTTTTTTACTTATACTTAATATTATTTTACTTATACTTAATATTATATTATACTTATACTTAATTATATATATATATATATTCTATTTTATTACCTATTGTTATTGTATTTTATTAAATTTGATTAAAATGAATTAAAAAAAAATGAAATAAAAAAATAAAAATATAAATATGAATGTTGATTAATAGAAATTAATCTAATTATATTATATTAGATTAGATTAATATAAATATTAGAATATAAAAAATATCTATCTATATCTATATAATAATTAGATAATATATATTTAGAATATTCTTTTTAATAGAATTTTAATATGTATTAATATGCATAATATTAATATGTTTATTATGTTTGTTATGTATGCTTATTTTGTTTGTATTTATCAGGCCCTTTACTCATTTTTAATTCAATTAGATGTAAATGAACCATAACTATGTAGTCCGATTCCTAATAGATTGATCCCAAAATAACAGATCCAAATTATAAGAAAGCCCATAGAGGCCACTATTGAGGAATTTATACCTTCCAATCTTTTCTTTTTTCTAGTATGTAAATAAATTGCGAATATGGTCCAAGTAATAAACGCCCAAGTTTCCTTTGGATCCCAATTCCAATATGATCCCCAGGCCTCATTAGCCCATACTGCCCCCGAAAGAATACCTGTGGTTAAAAAGATAAAACCTAGACTAATAATACGATAACTCCAACGATCCAATTGTTGAATAAATTGAAACCTGTAATAATTTATATAAGAAGGAAAAGAAGTGTTTCGTAAAACATTGTTTCTTTCGTTCATGTATTTGATTTCAGCAAAAGAAAATGACTCATTCAAAAAAAGATTATTGTTATTACCAATTTTTCTTATTAGGACTTTTTGAAATGTAATGACTAAAAGAGCTACTGATAATAATGATCCACATAAAAGAGCTGCGTAGCCCAATACCATCATACTTACGTGCATCATTAACCAATGCGATTGTAGAGCGGGTACTAATATTCCGAATTCATGCAGTTCGGTTAAAAGACCCGAAGTCGCAAAGGCTTGGGTAAAAATAACACTTGGTGCTATTATTGTGCTTAAATGGTTTTTAAGCTTTTTAAAACCAAAACCTGGAATTATATGAAAAATGGAAAAACCCCATGAAAGAAAGATTACCGATTCATATAAATCACTTAATGGTAAATGGCCCGAAAAAATCCAACGAGTAACTAATAATCCCGTTATACAGAAAAAAGTTACTATCATGCCTTTTTTAGACGAATCATATAGTACTACGATTTCATTGACTAATAAGGTTAGCAAACGAATTGCAATTACAATTGATACGACCGAAAACGATATATGAGTTAATATATGTTCTAAAGTTGAAAATATCATATATAAAAAAAGATCTCCTAATTATATGAACGGAAATCGGGAATTGAATTCATTATAGGACTTACTCTTTTAGAAAATAAGATGCCATGCCGCCACTCGGACTCGAACCGAGATGCTCTAGCACTGCTTCCTAAGAGCAGCGTGTCTACCGATTTCACCATAGCGGCTTGCTCGAAATCATAATAAACGATTTTTAGTCAATCGTCGAGATTGAAATTGAAAGAGTCGATTCAAATGCAATATTTCTTTCCAAAATTGGATATTTTGGAAAGAAATATTGCATTTCAGAAACCGAAGCATTAAAGAATCTTAATTAAAAAAAGTAAATTCCAAAACAAAAATGAAGTCAATTTTCTATTGAACAGTTCAAAATATTAACAAATAGAAATTCTTACTTATATCCTATCTGATTTCTTATTTTTTGATTTTTAGTTTGTATACAAATATCTATATGTATAAAAATATCTATAACATATAGAAACTGAAAAAAAAAACTATAAAAAAAAAAATGAATATATTAATAATTAATATTAATAATATATTAATATAGAATAGAAAAGACTAAAAAACGAATCCAATATCCAATAATCTTCAAAAAATTTCAATTTTCATTTCCAATATATATATACGAAATTCTTTTTTTTTTTTTGAAATTAGACTATTCTTTGAGTCCAACTAATTCAGATTATTCCAATGTTTGTATTTGTTGTACAAAAAAACTTTTGGAGTTCCCCGTAGAAAGAGATTTCGCTAACGAAAAAGCTTTCAATGCTACCCAATATCCCTTCTTCTTCCAAATTGTTTTCCGAATCCTTTTTTTTGATATAGAAGTACGTTTTTTTGGAGCTGCCATTCCAAAATTAGACTAGTTTATTTATTGCTATAGTTGGATGTGAAAGACATCTATTGTTCAAAATGAATTGTTCTTTAATTAGATTAGACATATATCTATCTTATCTATTTGTTTTTTCTAAATTATACTATACTATTCAACTCCTTTTCATACGGAAAGTGGATATGTAAAATAACATAGTCTTTTTTTCCTAATAATCGTTTATTTATTTTATGTAATTTTTACAAAAAAAACTATCCCTTTTTATTATTATATTTATATTATATATTATATCGTTCCATTTGTGTCATATTGGATTTATACATGGAATAAAATACATCAAAAAAGTTTAAGAAGAAAGAACCCAACCCTTATCTTTGTCCCGCTTATTTGGTCCTTAAAAAGATACATGATTTTTGAAAAATCATGTATCTTAATTCCTTTTTTCTATCTAAAGTAAATTGTTGAATATCATAACCTTTTTTACAAACTTTTTCCAAAGATATATGTCTTTTTCTTGGAATGAAAAATAATAAATTAGTGCCAAAACAAATTAATGATTCGGAATCAAAAACTACAAAAAAAATTCTTATCTTTTTGTTTTGACTCAGATGTATTTTTTTTTATGATTCATATATCAAAATAAAATAAACTACTATTTTTGGTATAATTATTTATCCCCAGTCTCAGGATATAAATTATTGTATAATAATTTTATTGTATAATAATAATAATTATTTCAAAAAAAATATATATATATATATTTCTTAATACTAAAATTTCTTTTAAAATTCTATTAACTAACCATCTTCATTTTCATATTAATATTTAAAAAAGTTTATTTTTCACTAGTAATTTGGTCATATCATTTGAACGAATTTCACTTCGTACTTTCAATTATTGGAAATATTGGACAAAAATTTCAGAATAATCAACAGTAGAGAATTCTAGTTTTATCTTAATTTTCATTTTTTTATTAACTGAACCTTTTCAAAAGAGATAAAATTGGCGAATAAGAAACAAAACTCATTAAGAATCCATTCTTTCTTTTTTTTTATGGAATATATACATCAATTTTCATGGATCATACCCTTCATTCCACTTCCAGTTCCTATCTTAATAGGAGTGGGACTTCTCCTTTTTCCCGCGGCAACAAAAAATATTCGCCGTATGTGGGCTTTTCCTAGTGTTTTATTATTAAGTATAGTTATGATTTTTTCGGTAGATCTGTTTCTTCATCAAATCAATAACAGTTCTATCTATCAATATGTATGGTCTTGGACTATAAATAATGATCTTTCTTTAGAGTTTGGCTACTTGATCGATTCACTTACTTCTATTATGTTAATATTGATTACTACTGTTGGAATTCTGGTTCTTATTTATAGTGACAATTATATGTCTCATGATGAAGGATATTTGAGATTTTTTGCTTATCTCAGTTTTTTTAATACTTCAATGTTGGGATTGGTTACTAGTTCGAATTTGATACAAATTTATATTTTTTGGGAGTTGGTTGGAATGTGTTCTTACCTATTAATAGGTTTTTGGTTCACACGTCCTATTGCGGCAAATGCTTGTCAAAAAGCGTTTGTAACTAATAGGGTAGGGGATTTTTGTTTATTATTGGGAATTTTGGGTCTTTATTGGATAACAGGTAGTTTAGAATTTCGGGATTTGTTTGAAATATTCAATAACTTGATTTCTAATAATGAGGTTAATCTTTTATTAGTTACTTTGTGTGCCTTTCTGTTATTTGGCGGTTCGGTTGCTAAGTCTGCTCAATTCCCCCTTCATGTATGGTTACCGGATGCTATGGAAGGGCCTACTCCTATTTCCGCTCTTATCCACGCTGCTACTATGGTAGCGGCGGGAATTTTTCTTGTAGCCCGCCTTCTTCCTCTTTTCATAATTATACCTTCCATAATGAATGGAATAGCTTTCATAGGGATAATAACGGTAGTATTAGGAGCTACTTTAGCTCTTGCTCAAAAGGATATTAAGAGAAGTTTAGCCTATTCTACAATGTCTCAATTGGGTTATATGATGTTAGCTCTAGGTATGGGTTCTTATCGAGCCGCTTTATTTCATTTGATTACTCATGCTTATTCAAAAGCATTGTTGTTTTTAGGATCCGGATCGATTATTCATTCAATGGAAGCTATTGTTGGATATTCTCCAGATAAAAGTCAAAATATGGTTCTTATGGGCGGTTTAACAAAACATGTGCCAATTACAAAAACAGCTTTTTTAGTGGGCACACTTTCTCTTTGTGGTATTCCACCCTTTGCTTGTTTTTGGTCCAAAGATGAAATTCTTAATGATAGTTGGTTGTATTCACCAATTTTTGCAATAATAGCTTGTTCCACAGCGGGATTAACTGCATTTTATATGTTTCGGATCTATTTACTTGTTTTTGAAGGATATTTAAACGTTAATTGTAAAAATTTCAATGGAAAAAAAAATGGCTCATTCCATTCAATATCTTTATGGGGTAAAGAAAAAAAAGCGAAAAAAAAAATACATTTATTATCTTTATTAACATTAACAATCAATAATAATGGAAGGACTTCCTTTTTTCGGAAGAAGACTGATTCACATCAAATTGATAAAAATCTAAAAAGTATAATATGGCCGTTTATTGATATTACCCATTTTGAAAATAACAATACTACTTTTTCCTATCCCCACGAATCGGAAAATACTATGTTATTTTCTATGCTTGTATTAATACTATTTACTTTGTTTATCGGGGTCATAGGAATTTCTTTCAACCAAGAAGGACTAGATTTGGATATATTATCAAAATTTTTAACTCCGTCTATAGATCTTTTACATCCAAATTCAAATAATTCTGAGAATTGGTATGAATTTGTTATAAATGCAACTTTTTCGGTCAGTATAGCTTTGTTCGGAATATTTATAGCGTCCTTTTTCTATAAGCCTTTTTATTCATCTTTACTAAATTTTAACTTACTTAATTTATTTTCAAAAAGAGTTTCTAAAAAGATTCTTGCAGATAAAATAAGAAATCTCATATATGATTGGTCATATAATCGTGGTTACATAGATGCTTTTTATAGAATATCTTTAATTAATAATGTAAGAAAACTAGCTAAACTAAATTATTTTTTTGATAGACGAGTAATTGATGGAATTCCCAACGGGGTGGGTATTACAAGTTTTTTTCTGGGAGAAGTTATAAAGTATGCAGGGGGTGGCCGAATTTCTTCGTATATTTTATTGTATTTTTTTTATGCATTAATCCTTTTATTAATTTACTACTTTATTTATTAACAATTTCATTTTTTTAGCTTCGGAATCCTTGTTTTCATCTTCTCGAAAAAAATAAATTATGTTAGAATTGAAATTTAGTTTCGATACTGATTTTCCAGAAAATTCATTGATCAAGTTAACAAAAAAACGAATTTCATTTGATAATGATTTTTTATTAAATCTATCTATTTTGTCTGGATAATAAGTATTAGTATTAAGAAGGATGGCGTGAATCTTATTTATCCAAATGTCGTTTTTTGTGTAAGTTTTATTGAATAAAAAACTTTTTTTGATTCGTCCCCGATAGGGTCCGTTCAAGAAAGGATCATATATTTTAGGTAAATATTTTTTAGTTTCCTCATTCCATAATCTAATCTTTTTTTCGAGTACATCAAAAGCAAAAAATTCTTTATCTAGAGCTTCGGCCCTATTTAGAAATTGATTACTTAGGTTATTTTTTTTTTGTTCATTAATATAACGCCAACGATTATCCAATTCATCATAGGAGAGTTTTTCTGTTGTGAAAAGAGACGTCTTTCTTTGCATCATTTCAAGAAAAGTTGATAAACTGGGTGGATACGTAAAAGATATTCTTTCTTTTGCATCACTTTGACATGTATGAAAAAAGAATTGGGACATTTCATCTTTTACAGGATTTTCAAATTGATCATTTT